AATGAATTGCCTGATTAAAGGATTACTTTGATAGAGTAAATTATGTAAAATATTGCATTCATTATATTTAATAGAATTAAACTATTACTAAAAGTATCAAAAACTTTTGTGCATCATACACTAAAATATAAAGATAAGCTAATTAAGCTAGTGGGTTCATACCCCATTTATAAAGGTTAAATCCTTTTCTTTTTAATTTTTAATAATTCATCAAAAATTATATTCTTTTTCACTTTAATAATAGGATCAATAATTTCTGTATCAGCTAACTCTTGATTAAGAGCATGAATAGGATTAGAAATTAATTTATTATCTTTTATCCCCCTAATAAGAGATATAAAATTAATATCTACTGAAGCTTCATTGAAATATTTCTTAATTCAAGCTTTAGCTTCTATAATTTTATTGTTTTCTATAATTTCAATGTATATAAAAATGAATATATTAAATTATTATTACTGTAAATTAATAATTATTTCATCACTATTAATAAAAATAGGATCAGCTCCTTTTCATTTTTGATTTCCTATAATTATAGAAGGTTTATCATGATTAAATTCATTAATTTTAATAACTTGACAAAAATTTGCTCCTCTAATATTAATTTCTTATTTTAATTTTGATAATATAATATTAATTCCAATTATTTTATCCTCACTAATTGGTTCTATAGGAGGATTAAATCAAGTATCAATTCGAAAATTAATAGCTTACTCATCAATCAATCATTTAAGATGAATATTAATAAGAATTATAAATAATAATAATATTTGAATTTTATATTTTTTAATTTATTCATTATTAAATTTTATTATTACAATAATATTTCATGTATTTAAAATTTCTTATATTAATCAATTAACATTTATAATTTTTAATTCAAAATTAATAAAATTTTTTATTTTTATAAATTTATTATCTTTAGGAGGATTACCTCCTTTCTTAGGATTTTTTCCTAAATGACTAATTATTCAAGAAATAGTAATAAATAAACAAATTATATTAATATTAATTTTAATAATAACAACATTAATTTCATTATTCTATTATATTCGAATTAGATACACAACTTTTTTATTAAATCATTATGAAATTAATTGAATTAAATTTTCTTTTCACAGAAATTATTGAAAATTTATTTTAATTCTTTCAATAATTTCTTTAATAGGATTATTTTTAATTTCCTCTATATATTTCTTTTTATAGCTTTAAAGGCTTTAAGTTAATAAAACTAATAGCCTTCAAAGCTATAAATATAAGAATATCTTTTAAGCCTTAGTATTATATACTCCTTTAGAATTGCAGTCTAACATCATTCTATTGACTATAAAGCTATTAAATTTTGATTAAAAAGAATTCATTCTTATAAATAAATTTACAATCTATTGCCTATATTCAGCCATTTAATCGAAAAAATGATTATTTTCCACTAATCACAAAGATATTGGCACATTATATTTTATTTTTGGAGCATGATCAGGAATAATTGGTACATCTCTAAGAATTTTAATTCGAATAGAATTAGGACATCCTGGATCTTTAATTGGAAATGATCAAATTTATAATGTAATTGTTACTGCTCATGCATTTATTATAATTTTTTTTATAGTAATACCTACAGTTATTGGTGGATTTGGAAATTGATTAGTTCCATTAATATTAGGAGCTCCAGATATAGCCTTTCCACGAATAAATAATATAAGATTTTGATTACTTCCTCCTGCTTTAACTCTATTGCTCATAAGTATAATAACGGAATATGGAGTTGGAACAGGTTGAACTATTTATCCTCCTCTCTCATCTATAATTGCTCATAGAGGAGCATCAGTTGATTTAGCTATTTTTTCACTTCATTTAGCAGGAATTTCATCTATTCTTGGAGCAGTAAATTTTATCACAACAATTATTAATATACGTTCATATGGAATTTCATTTGATCGAATACCTTTATTTGTTTGATCAGTAATAATTACAGCAATTTTATTATTATTATCATTACCTGTATTAGCAGGAGCAATTACTATATTATTAACAGATCGAAATTTAAATACATCATTTTTTGATCCAGCTGGAGGAGGTGATCCTATTCTTTATCAACATTTATTTTGATTCTTTGGTCATCCAGAAGTTTATATTTTAATTCTTCCAGGATTTGGAATAATCTCTCATATTATTAGTCAAGAATCTGGAAAAAAAGAAACTTTTGGTTCATTAGGAATAATTTATGCAATACTAGCTATTGGATTATTAGGATTTATTGTATGAGCTCATCATATATTTACAGTTGGAATAGATGTAGATACACGAGCTTACTTTACTTCTGCTACAATAATTATCGCTGTTCCAACAGGAATTAAAATTTTCAGTTGATTAGCAACTCTTCATGGTACACAATTAAACTATTCCCCTGCTATTATATGAGCTTTAGGATTTATTTTTTTATTTACAGTTGGAGGATTAACAGGAGTAGTATTAGCAAATTCATCAATTGATATTATTTTACATGATACTTATTATGTTGTTGCTCATTTCCATTATGTATTATCTATAGGAGCTGTATTTGCAATTATAGGAGGATTTATTCATTGATATCCCTTATTTACTGGATTAACATTAAATGATAATTATCTAAAAACTCAATTTTTAATTATATTTATTGGAGTAAATTTAACATTTTTTCCTCAACATTTTCTTGGTTTATCTGGATTACCTCGTCGATATTCTGATTATCCAGATGCTTATATAATATGAAATTTAATTTCAACAATAGGATCAACAATTTCATTTCTTAGAATTATATATTTTCTTTTTATCATCTGAGAAAGAATTGTTTGTAAACGAATAACTTTATTCCCTATTCAATTAAATTCATCTATTGAATGATTACAAAATACACCCCCAGCTGAACATAGATATTCTGAACTTCCAATATTAACTAATTTCTAATATGGCAGATTAGTGCAATGGATTTAAGCTTCATATATAAAGAAATTTCTTTTATTAGAAATTAATGGCAACATGAACAAACTTAAATCTACAAAATAGTGCCTCTCCTCTTATAGAACAATTAATTTTTTTTCATGATCATACTTTAATAATTTTAATTATAATTACAACTATAGTAAGATATCTAATATTCATATTATTTTTTAATAAACTAATTAATCGATTTTTATTACATGGTCAAATTATTGAAATTATTTGAACAATTATTCCAGCTATTATTTTATTATTTATTGCATTTCCCTCATTACGATTATTATATTTATTAGATGAAATTAATGAACCAATAATTTCCATTAAAGCAATTGGTCATCAATGATATTGAAAATATGAATATTCTGATTTTAAAAATATTGAATTTGATTCATATATAATTCCTATTAATGAATTACCTACTAATGGTTTCCGATTATTAGATGTAGACAATCGAATAATTATCCCAATAAATGTTCAAATTCGAATTTTAGTAACCGCAACTGATGTAATTCATTCTTGAACTATTCCTTCTTTAGGAATTAAAATAGATGCTACACCTGGTCGATTAAACCAAACTAATTTTATAATTAATCGACCAGGATTATTTTTTGGACAATGCTCAGAAATTTGTGGAACCAATCATTCATTTATACCAATTGTTATTGAAAGAATTACTACTAATTTCTTTATCAAATGAATTAACTCTAATAATTCATTAGATAACTGAAAGCAAGTATTGGTCTCTTAAACCATTTTATAGTAATTTAGCACTTACTTCTAATGATAAAAAATTAGTTAAAATATAACATTAGTATGTCAAACTAAAATTATTATTTACTTAATATTTTTTAATTCCTCAAATAGCCCCAATTAATTGATTAAGTTTATTTTTTATATTTAATTTTATTTTTATTATTTTATGTATATTAAATTATTTTAATTATAATTTAATAATTACAAAATCAAAAAATAAAATAAATAACTTTTCAATAATTTGAAAATGATAACAAATTTATTTTCAATCTTTGATCCTACATCAAGAATTTTCAATTTATCTATTAATTGAATTAGTTCTATAATAAGAATTTTAATAATTCCATCAATATATTGAATTATCCCTTCTCGAATTAATTATTTATGAAATAATATTTTAATTTCTTTACATAAAGAATTCAAAATATTATTAAAAAATAAAAATATAAATGGATCAACATTAATTTTCACTTCTTTATTTTCAATAATCTTTTTTAATAATTTTATAGGATTATTTCCATATATTTTTACTAGAACCAGACATTTATCTTTAACATTATCTATTGCTCTTCCATTATGATTATCTTTTATATTATATGGATGAATTAATTATTCACAACACATATTTATACATTTAGTTCCTCAAGGAACTCCATCAATTTTAATACCATTTATAGTATGCATTGAATCAATTAGAAATATAATTCGACCAATTACATTAGCTATTCGATTAACAGCTAATATAATTGCAGGTCATTTATTATTAACTCTTCTAGGAAATAACGGACCATCAATAAATTTATTCTTTTTAAATATTTTAATTATTTCTCAAATAATATTATTAACTTTAGAAAGAGCTGTTGCCATCATTCAATCCTATGTTTTTTCAGTACTAAGAACTTTATATTCTAGAGAAGTAAATTAATGTATTCACATTCAAATCACCCATATCATTTAGTAGATTATAGTCCATGACCATTAATAGCTTCAATTGGAATTATAACTTCAGTTTCAGGTCTTGTAAAATGATTCCATTATTATGAAATAAATTTATTTTTATTAGGTAACTTAATTTTATTAATTACTATTTTTCAATGATGACGAGATGTAATTCGAGAAAGAACATTTCAAGGAATACATACTCAAATTGTAATTAACAGATTAAAATATGGAATAATTCTATTTATTATTTCTGAAATTATATTCTTTATTTCCTTTTTTTGAGCTTTTTTTCATAGAAGACTTGCCCCATCAATTGAAACAGGATTAATTTGACCTCCTAAAGGAATTATTCCATTTAATCCTATACAAATTCCACTATTAAATACAATAATTCTTTTATCTTCAGGTATTACTATCACTTGAGCTCATCATAGAATTATAAATAATAATTATACTCAAATAACTCAAGGATTATCCTTTACAATTCTTTTAGGTATTTATTTTTCTATACTTCAAATATATGAATATATTGAATCTAAATTTACAATTGCAGATTCAATTTATGGATCTACATTTTTCATAACAACAGGTTTCCATGGAATTCATGTTCTTATTGGAACATCATTTTTATTAATCTGTTTAATTCGACATATAAATTTTCACTTCTCAAAAAATCATCACTTTGGATTTGAAGCTGCAGCTTGATATTGACATTTTGTTGATGTAATTTGATTATTTCTTTTTATCTCAATTTATTGATGAGGAAAATATCTATATAGTATAAAAGTATATTTGACTTCCAATCATAAGGTCTATTAATTAGTATAGATAATTTATTCAATTTTTATAATTAGATTAATTTTAATTTCTATTTCAATAACAATTATATTTATTTCTTCACTATTATCAAAAAAATCAATCATTGATCGAGAAAAAAGATCTCCTTTTGAATGTGGATTTGATCCAAAATCTTCTTCTCGAATACCTTTCTCTTTACGATTTTTTTTAATTACAATTATTTTTTTAATTTTTGATGTAGAAATTGCATTACTATTACCCATTATAATAATCTATAAAATTTCAAATTTAACAACTTGAATCTTTACATCTATTTTATTTATTATTATTTTACTAATAGGATTATATCATGAATGAAATCAAGGAATATTAAATTGAACAAAATAAAGGGTTGTAGTTAATTATAACATTTGATTTGCAATCAAAAAGTATTGATTTCAATCTACCTTGAATATGAAGTGATTAATTACATTTAGTTTCGACCTAAAACTTGGTATTTTTACCCTTATTCTATTAATTGAAGCCAAAAAGAGGCTTATTATTGTTAATAATAAAATTGGAATAATTCCCAATTAAAGAAATATGATGATCAAAAAAAAGCTTCTAACTTTTTATTTTAATGGTTAAATTCCATTTATATTTCTATTTATATAGTTTAAAATTAAAACTTTATATTTTCAATATAAAGATAAATAAATTATTTTATAAATTACTAAAATTAATTCATTAATTATTCAAAGATAAACTATCACCTTAATATTTTCAATATTAAACTCTACTATAAGCTATTTGAATATAAAAATATAAACAATCTTAATATAATAATTCAAACCATAAAACTTAACATAAATAATTTTAAAGAATTATTTTGAAAAATCTGATTAATTTTTCTTAAATTTATTATATACATATATATATAACTAGCCCCAAAATATTCTGATCACCCATGATCAAACCTTTTATAAACTAATTTACCAATTATTAAAGGAAAATATATAATTCCATAAGTTCTAATATAAGGTAAAAATCACATTGAACTAAAAAAAAATCTTAAACTATAAAACTTTAAAGTAATACTTTTTTTATATAAAGAAATGTTTGATAACAATAAACCAAAAATTATTCCTATAAAACAAATAAATAAAACTAACATTTTCAAATAAAAAGGTAAAATAATAATATTAATTTTAGAAAATAATAATCAACTTAATATACTACCACTAAAAATTCTAAATAACATTAATGTTAATATTCTCTTTAATATAACTCAACCTTCATCATTTAATAAATTTAAAGAAAAAAAATTATAATTTCCTAATATAGTATAAAATACTAAACGAAATGAATAACATACTGTTAAACCTGTAGAAAATACAAATAAAAACATAATAAATAAATTAACATAACTTATTATTACTATTTCTAAAATTATATCTTTTGAATAAAATCCAGATAAAAAAGGTATTCCACATAAAGATAAATTAGCTACATTAAAACAAGAAGAAGTAATTGGTATTATTAATCTTAATCTTCCTATTATTCGAATATCTTGACAATTACTTATATTATGAATAATAGAACCTGCACATAAAAATAACAAAGCTTTAAATACAGCATGAGTTAATATATGAAAATAAGCTAATTTATAAAATCCTAAAGATAAAATTCTCATTATTAATCCTAACTGTCTTAAAGTTGATAATGCAATAATTTTCTTTAAATCAAATTCAAAATTAGCACATAAACCTGCTATAAATATAGTTAAACTAGAAATAATCAATAAAACTGAAGATCACTCTTCTAATACAAATCTAAATCGAATTAATAAATAAATTCCAGCAGTTACCAAAGTAGATGAATGAACTAAAGCTGATACTGGTGTAGGAGCTGCTATTGCAGCAGGTAATCATGAAGAAAAAGGAATTTGAGCACTTTTTGTTAATCTAGCTAAAATAATTATTAAACTAATTAACTTTATTTCACAACATTCCTTTATTACCTCTAAATAAAAAATATAATTTCAACTCCCAAAATTTAATATTCATGAAATTGCTAATAATAACATAACATCTCCTACACGATTTGATAATACAGTTAATATCCCAGCATTTAAACTTTTAATATTTTGAAAATAAATTACTAAACAATAAGAAATTAACCCTAATCCATCTCAACCTAATAAAATTCTAATTAAATTAGGTCTAATAACTAATAATATTATAGAAAATACAAATATTAATATAAGTAAAATAAAGCGATTAATATTTAAATCACCAATTATATATTCCATTCTATAAAAAATAACTAAACAAGAAATAAATAAAATAAAAGATATAAATAATAATCTTATTCAATCAAATAATAAAGTTATAACAATCCTTATTCTATTAAAAAAAAATAATTCATATTCAATAAAAATAACATAATCATAATAAATAAAATAAATTCCAAATATAAAACATAATAACCTTAAAATAAATAAATTAACAAATCAAACTATACAAATTGATAAATTTAAAATAATTTAAAAAGATATAATCTTATCATTGATATCACAAATCAACATTTTAATTAAACTATTTAAATTAAAATAATCTACATAATTCACTTTTTAAAACTAATAAATTTAAAGGAAATCAATGTAATAATAATAAATGAAATTCACGAATTTTTCCACTTCTAAAAGTTCTTATTCTAATTAATACCTTTCCATGTTGACTATAAGAAAATAAATATAATGAATAAGCAACTCTAAAAAAACATATTATTCCTAATATAAACATTCTTAATCATGATCACATTACAATTCTATTAATTAAATTAATTTCTCCTCATAAATTCAATCTAGGAGGAGCAGATATATTAAATGAACATAATAAAAACCATCACAATCTTATAGAAGGTATAAAATTTAATAAACCTTTATTAATCATTAATCTTCGTCTTAAAGTTCGCTCATAAATAATATTTACTAAACAAAATAAACCTGAAGAACATAAACCATGAGCAATTATTAATAAATAAGATCCACATAAACCTATATATCTTATTGTTATTAAACCTACTAAAACAACTCCTATATGTGATACTGAAGAATAAGCTACTAAAGATTTCAAATCAGTTTGACGTAAACAAATTAAACCAACCAATACTCTACCAACCAATCTAATTCTTATTCAAATAAAATTAAATTTTACTCCAAACCCTTGTAAAATATAAAGAACACGTAATATACCATAACCCCCTAATTTTAATATAATTCCAGCTAAAATTATAGACCCAGAAATAGGAGCTTCAACATGAGCTTTAGGTAATCATAAATGTAATAAAAATATTGGTATTTTTACTAAAAACGAAAATATAAAACAAAAATATAATAATTCAAAATTAATTACATTAAATCTTAATAAATAAAAATCTAAAACTCCTCAAAATTTATATAAATAAAAAATTCCTCCTAATATAGGTAAAGATACAAATAATGTATAAAATAATAAATAAATTCCAGCTTGTAACCGCTCAGGTTGATAACCTCATCCTAAAATTAAAAATAAAGTTGGAATTAATCTTCTCTCAAAAAATAAATAAAATTTAAAGATATTTATTCTAAAAAAAGTCAATAATAACAATAATAATAACAACAACATATTTAAAATATAAAGATAAATAAAATTATTTAAATTAATAAATTTTTCTCTTGCCAAAATTATTAAACTAATAATTCAAACTGATAACAATACAAATCCATAAGAAATTAAATCTCCTCCAAATCCATAAGAAACTCTTATATAATAATTACTAAATATATGTAAAATAATTACTAAAAATCTTAATATAAATATTAAATTTTGAACCATTCAACATATATTTTTAAATAAACATATAGGTATAATAAATAAAATAATTAATAAATATATTATCATTAAATTACATTAAATCTTTGAAAATAATCATTACCATGAGTTCGAATTATTGAAACCAAAATTGAAATACCTAAAGAACTCTCACATACTATAAAAGTCAAAAATAATATACTAAAATATAATTCAAACTCCATATAACTTAAATATAAAAATAAATAAATAAATAATCTTAAAACAATATATTCTAATCTTAATAATATTGATAATAAATGCTTACAATTCAAAATAAATACTAATACTCCTATAATAAATAAAATAATAGAAAAATTAATTAACAAATTCATTTGTTTTAATAGTTTAATAAAAACATTGGTCTTGTAAACCTAAAATAAGTTTATCTTTTAAAACTTCAAGAAAAATATATTCTATATTATCATTAATCTCCAAAATTAATATTTTATTTAAACTATTTCTTGCATTATTCAATGAATTCTACTTATATTTAAATTAACACTTAATTTAATTTTTATATTTATAAATCACCCTTTAGCCATAGGCTTTGTTTTATTAATTCAAACTACTTTAATTTCAATAATTACAGGATTAATAACATACTCATTTTGATTTTCTTATATTTTATTTATTGTATTCTTAGGAGGAATATTAGTATTATTTATTTATATTTCATCACTAGCATCTAATGAAATATTTTCTCTATCAATAAAATTATTTATAACTTCAATTATTTTCATAATCATAATAACAATTATTATTTTATTTATTGATAAAAATATAAATATAATATCTATAAATTTTGAAACTAAAAATTTTAATAATAAAATTTATATTCAAGAAAATTCATTATTAATTAAAATATATAACTATCCATATAACATTATTATTATTATCCTAATAAATTATTTATTAATTACACTAATTGCTATTGTAAAAATTACTAAACTTTCAAAAGGACCTTTACGACCAATATTTAATTAATGAATAAACCTATACGTCTTAATAATCCTATTTTTAAAATTGCAAATAATTCCCTAATTGACTTACCAACACCTATTAATATCTCATCATGATGAAACTTTGGCTCTTTATTAGGCTTATGTCTAATTATCCAAATTATATCAGGATTATTTTTAGCAATACATTATACATCTGATATTTCTTTAGCATTTAATAGAATTATTCATATTTGTCGAAATGTAAATTATGGTTGAATATTACGAACCATTCATGCTAATGGAGCATCTTTATTTTTTTTATGTATTTATTTTCATATTGGTCGAAGAATATATTATGGATCCTATTTATATACTCATACCTGAATAATTGGAATTATAATTCTATTTATATTAATAATAACAGCTTTTATAGGTTATGTATTACCTTGAGGACAAATATCATTCTGAGGAGCAACAGTAATTACTAATTTACTATCAGCAATTCCTTACTTAGGTAATAATTTAGTTCAATGAATTTGAGGAGGATTCTCTATTGATAATGCAACATTAACTCGATTCTTTACATTCCACTTTATTTTACCTTTTATTATTATAGCTATAACAATAATTCATCTTATATTTTTACATGAAACAGGATCAAATAATCCTATTGGATTAAATTCTAATATTGATAAAATTCCATTTCATCCATATTTTTCCTATAAAGATATAATAGGATTTATTATTTTAATAATAATATTATTATTATTAACCTTGACTAATCCTTATATATTAAGTGATCCTGATAATTTTACTCCTGCAAACCCTCTAATTACTCCTCCACATATTCAACCAGAATGATATTTTTTATTTGCATATGCTATTCTACGATCTATTCCTAACAAACTAGGAGGAGTAATTGCCCTAATTTCATCAATTACTATTCTAATAATTTTACCATTTTTTCATTTAAGTAAATTTCGAGGAATTCAATTTTATCCAATAAATAAAATAATATTCTGATCAATAACTATAATTATAATAATACTAACATGAATTGGAGCTAAACCTGTTGAAGATCCATACATTATTATTGGACAATTACTAACAATCTTATATTTTTCATACTATTTATTATTTCCTATTACAACTAAATGATGAGATAATTTAATTAATTAGTTAATGAGCTTGAATAAGCATATGTTTTGAAATCATAAGATAGAATATAAATTTCTATTAACTTAATTTACTAAAATTAATTAATTAAATATAATTAATTAATAAAATTTTAAAACCAATAATAAAAATTAAATAATTTAATGAAAAAGGTAAAAATCTCTTTCAAGCTAAATATATTAATTTATCATAACGAAATCGTGGAAAAGTTCCACGTACTCAAATAAAAATAAATCTAATAAAAGTTAATTTAATAAAAAAATATAAAGATAAAATATTACCTCCCAAAAATATTAATCTAAAAATTATTCTTATAAATAAAATTCTTGAATATTCAGCTAAAAAAATTAATGCAAATCCTCCTCTTCTATATTCAACATTAAATCCTGAAACTAACTCTGACTCTCCTTCAGCAAAATCAAAAGGAGTACGATTAGTTTCAGCTAACATAATTCTAATTCAAACTAAACCTAAAGGAAAAGAAAAAAAAATAAATCAAATATATATTTGATATTTAAAAAATATAAGTATATTAAACCTTTCAATTAAAAAAATTAATCTTATCAAAATTAAACCCAATCTAACTTCATAAGAAATTGTTTGAGCAACAGCTCGTAATCCTCCTAATAAAGCATAAATTGAATTAGATGATCAACCAGCAATTATTACTCTATAAACACTTAATCTTAAACAAGATAATAAAAATAATAAACCTAAATTAAAAGAATATAATTTAACAAAATAAGGTATACATATTCATAATATAATAGATATAAATAAAGAAAAAATAGGTGAAAAATAATATATAATATAATTAGATAATAAAGGATATCTTTGCTCTTTAGTAAATAATTTAATTGCATCACTAAAAGGTTGAAAAATTCCTATAATTCTAACTTTATTAGGACCTTTACGAACTTGAATATAACCTAAAACTTTTCGTTCAAATAAAGTTAAAAATCCTACACTTACTAAAATAAAAATTAATAATAATATACTTCTTATAATAAATAAAATATATTCTAAATAAAACAATACTATTTGTATAAATATACATTTATAAATTCTAAATTTATTACACTAATCTGCCAAAATAGTATTAATAATATTCATAAATAAAATAATTATATATTAAATATTTGATCCTTTCGTACTAAAATATTTCAATTAACTAAAGATAGAAACCAACCTGGCTTACACCGGTTTGAACTCAGATCATGTAAGAATTTAAAAGTCGAACAGACTTAAATTTTAAGCTTCTTCACCCAAATTTATTTCTTAATCCAACATCGAGGTCGCAATATTTTTTATCAATATGAACTCTCCAAAAAAATTACGCTGTTATCCCTAAAGTAACTTATTCTATTAATCAATATTAAAAGATCAAAAAATCATAAATTAATGTATAAATAAATAAAAGTTAATTAAATTTTAATATCACCCCAATAAAATATTTATATAAATAAATAAAATTTAATTTCTAATTTTTATAAACTCAGTAAATATAAAGATTTATAGGGTCTTCTCGTCTTTTAATAATATCTTAGCTTTTTTACTAAAATATAAAATTTTATTATAATTTAATATGAAACAGTTAATATTTCGTCCAACCATTCATTCCAGCCCTCAATTAAAAGACTAATGATTATGCTACCTTTGCACAGTCAAAATACTGCGGCCATTTAAATTTTTCAGTGGGCAGGTTAAACTTTTTATTAAATTCAAAAAGAGATGTTTTTGTTAAACGAGCGAATATTTATTTGCCTAATTCTTTATATTAACTTATCAACTAAATACATATATAAATAAATTAAATATGCTAATTTTATCATTATTACTTTATTTTTTATATTAAAATAAATATTTTAATAAATTAATTAAAATAAAATAAATAATTTTTTAATAATATTAATTATAACACTATCACTAATAATAACTACTTCTAAGCTTACAATTATTAAATTAAATAAATATTTTTAATCATTTACTTCATAACTTATCCCATAAAATATTTAAAATTATTAATTATTTAACTTACTAAAAAATATAAATAATTATAATTTTATAAATTAAATTTATTTCTTAAAAAACTAGATACCTTTAAAACCGAATTACTTTTCACTTCCAATATATTATTAAAAATAATTTTATTACATTAAATTTCATAATATATTAACTCTTTTAAAATCGAAAAATTTAAAATTTATAAAATTTAATTAATAAACCCTGATACACAAGGTACAATAAATAAAATCTTCTTTTAAAATAAATAATTTTCAAATTATTTCAATATTCTTTCACAATACTAATTCACTATAATAAAATATATTTTTTCTATTAACATACTAAAAAAACTAATAAATATTTTTAATATAAAACTATAAATAAAATATAATAAATAAATAATTTTTATTTCAATTTAAATTGATTTGCACAAATTTCTTTTCAATGTAAATGAAATACTTTCCTAATAAGTTTTAAATTGCATTCTAGATACACTTTCCAGTACATCTACTATGTTACGACTTATCTTACCTTAATAATAAGAGTGACGGGCGATATGTACATATTTTAGAGCCAAAATCAAATTATTTATCTTTATAAATTTACTATCAAATCCACTTTCAATAAACATTTCAAATTTATATTCATATAAATAATTTTATTGTAACCCATTACTACTTAAACATAAACTACACCTTGATTTGATATATTTTTATATTATAAACTCTTAAAAATTATATTTCTTATAAAATCTTTAAATAACAACGGTATATAAATTGAATACAAGTTCAAGTAAGGTCCAACGTGGATTATCAATTACAGAACAGGTTCCTCTGAATAGACTAAAATACCGCCAAATTTTTTAGGTTTCAAGAACTTAACTTTTACTACCTCAGTAATTAATTTAAATTAAAATAATAGGGTATCTAATCCTAGTTTATTCTTTAATTTTTTAAGCTTCAATTTAATTCAACATTAATAACTTAAATTTAAAATTTCACCTAATAAATATAATGTTATAAAATAATTAATATTTAACTTTAACTAAACTAATTTACTCATAATTAATTCGTTTAACCGCGATTGCTGGCACAAATTTTATCATTATAAATTAATATTACTAATTCTAAATTTCTTTAATTATTAAATTCAATTACTGCGAATAATTTATACTTATTATTTAAATATCTTATATTCACACAAAAATTTACATGTAAAATAAATTAAAAGTAAACTCATAAACTAAAATAAAACTTTAATTTAAAAACATTATTATCTAATAACAAATATTAATAAACTAAATATAAAGATAAATAAATAAACTTTGTATTTTATATAAATTAATCAAATAAATAAATAATAATATCAATAATAAATAAATATATATATATATATATATATATTAAATATTAATTAAATATAAATAAACTAAAATAAATAAATTAAATAATAATAATAATTACATAACACACATAATTTATTTCCCATAACAATAAATTACATATATGCATATAACTTATATTAAAAAATTTAAATAATAAAATTATATTCACTTTACACAATAATAATAAAATTAATTATAAAATTATTAATCATAAATTCATAATATAAAAATCCATAAATAAAATAAAGATTTATAGGGTCTTCTCGTCTTTTAATAATATTTTAGCTTTTTTACTAAAATATAAAATTTTATTATAATTTAATATGAAACAGTTAATATTTCGTCCAACCATTCATTCCAGCCTTCAATTAAAAGACTAATGATTATGCTACCTTTGCACAGTCAAAATACTGCGGCCATTTAAATTTTTCAGTGGGCAGGTTAAACTTTTTATATTTTATTAAAATTAATTAATAATAATTTATTTTTAAAAAATTTTTATTTAAATATAAATTAATTTAAATAAATATAAAGATAAATAAATTAAATAATAATATATTTTAATACCATTTTAATAAATTTTTATTTAAATATATATTAAATATATATACATAAATATAAAGATAAATAAATTAAATATATTTTTAATACCATATATATATAAATATACATATAAATATAAAGTTTTATAAGAATAATTTAATAAATTTTAATATAAAAT